AGACAATTGAATTTTACTAAAATAGTTTCATTAGCTCCCGAGGTATTATAAATACTAGTAGATGAGACTATGATATAGTAGGATATCCGAAATAGATCAATTAGTAGATTGTGTCTTCAATTAGTAGATTGTGTCTCACGCATATACTTTTAATAATTCATAAAAAAAAAAAAATAGCAAAAAATGAAAATAAAAACAAAGAAAAAAAGAAACATGTTGATTATATCAAAATTAGGGGGCATAAAAAATTCTAGTTCGTCATGGGTAGGGACACTATTGCCGATATAATAACTTCTATAAGAAATGCCGACATGGATAAAAAAGGAACAGTTCGAATAGCATCTACTAATATAACCGAAAACATCGTTAAAATACTTCTACGAGAAGGTTTTATTGAAAACGTCCGAAAACATCAGGAAAGTAACAAAAATTTTTTGGTTTCAACCCTGCGACATAGAAAGACTAGGAAAGGAATATATAGAACTATTTTAAAGCGTATCAGCCGACCCGGTCTACGAATCTACTCCAACTATCAACGAATTCCTAAGATTTTGGGTGGAATAGGGATTGTAATTCTTTCTACTTCTCGAGGTATAATGACAGATCGAGAAGCTCGACTAGAAAGAATTGGAGGAGAAATTTTGTGTTATATATGGTGATGGTGATTCTCTTCCTCTCGTATCCTAATTTTATCTCTAACTTCTTATTTATGAAATATGAAATAGAGAGGAAAAGTGAGTTATATAACTCTTCCTCCATTAGTTGATACTTCAAGGGGGTTGCCTGGAATGAAAGAACAAAAATTGATTCATGAAGGTTTAATTACTGAATCACTTCCCAACGGTATGTTCCGGGTCCGTTTAGATAATGAAGATCTAATTCTAGGTTATGTTTCAGGGAGGATCCGGCGCAGTTTTATACGGATACTACCAGGCGATAGAGTCAAAATCGAAGTAAGTCGTTATGATTCAACCAGGGGACGTATAATTTATAGACTTCGTAACAAAGATTCAAATGATTAGGTGATTTTTTTAAGCATTCCTTTCATGGGGATACAATTCCAAGGTAAAAAATTCAAGAGACTTATTTTCTTCCAAGGAAAGGAGTAGATTAAGAATTAAGGTAAGGGACAAGAAATATGAAAATAAGGGCTTCCGTTCGTAAAATTTGTGAAAAATGTCGACTGATTCGTAGGCGCGGACGAATTATAGTGATTTGCTCCAATCCGCGACATAAACAGAGACAAGGATAATCCTTCTAAAAAAGAACTTTCTAAAAGAGGGACCCACGTAAAAAGAAAAAATAAAGGATCTGTTTTAACAGGAAATGGATATCTCCGTATCTTTCTGTATATTTATGACTCATATTTATGAGATGATAAAATATGACAAAACCTATACCAAGAATTGGTTCACGTAGGAATGGACGTATTAGTTCACGTAAGAATGGACGTAGAATACCAAAAGGAGTTATTCATGTTCAAGCGAGTTTCAACAATACCATTGTAACTATTACAGATGTACGGGGCCGGGTGGTTTCTTGGGCCTCCGCTGGTACTTCGGGATTCAAAGGCACAAGAAGGGGTACACCTTATGCCGCTCAAGCCGCAGCGGTAAATGCTATTCGTACGGTAATCGATCAGGGTATGCAACGAGCAGAAGTTATGATAAAGGGTCCCGGTCTCGGAAGAGATGCAGCATTAAGGGCCATTCGTAGAAGTGGTATACTATTAAGTTTCGTACGTGATGTAACACCTATGCCACATAATGGATGTCGACCTCCTAAAAAAAGACGTGTGTAGAAATAAGAATTAAACGGATTTCAAGAGAAATAAATGATTCAATAATCTGATTAAATTAGAATATTAGTATGGTTCGAGAGGAAGTAGCAGGATCCACTCGAACACTACAGTGGAAGTGTGTTGAATCAAGAGTAGACAGTAAGCGCCTTTATTATGGTCGTTTCATTCTGTCCCCGCTTATGAAAGGTCAAGCCGATACAATAGGTATTGCCATGCGAAGGGCTTTACTTGGAGAAATAGAAGGAACATGTATTACACGTGCAAAATCTGAGAAGGTACCACATGAATATTCTACAATAGTAGGTATTGAAGAATCAGTACATGAAATTTTAACAAATTTGAAAGAAATTGTATTGAGAAGTAATCTGTATGGAGTTAGAGACGCATGCATTTGTGTTAAGGGTCCTAGATATGTAACCGCTCAAGATATCATCTCACCACCTTCCGTGGAAATAGTTGACACAACACAGCATATAGCTAACCTGACAGAACCGATTGATTTGTGTATTGAATTAAAAATCAAGAGGGATCGCGGATATCGTATGAAACCTACAAATAATTATCAAGATGATAATTCTCAAGATGGAAGTTATCCTATAGATGCTGTATTCATGCCTGTTCGAAATGCGAATCATAGTATTCATTCTTATGGTAATGGAAATGAAAAACAAGAGATACTATTTCTAGAAATATGGACAA